ACCGTCACCCATTAATACAACGCCAACATTGTTTGATTCCAAATTCAGAGCAATGCCTATTGTACCCTCTTCAAATTCTACTAATTCCCCTGCCATTACTTCATCAAGACCATGAATACGAGCAATGCCATCGCCTACTTGAAGTACGGTGCCGGTATTCACAATCGTGACTTCTCGATTATATTGTTCAATACGTTCACGGATAATATTACTAATTTCGTCGGCTCGAATGGTTACCATTAGTGTCTCTTAATTCTTTTTCGGAAACAAAGGGAGAAAAAAAAAAATAATGCCTACAGTAAAAGGGCTAATCAGTTATTTCTTTCATGGCCCCGAGCATGCCAATATTAGCACTGATGGTGCGTAAATGTAACTCGCTGTTCGAACAACTATTCAGAGTTCCTAGAGCTCCTTGTAAGGCTTGTTGGAAAACTCGCTGTCGGACCTGATTAATTGCTCTTTGTTGTTCAAAATGAATGGTTTCATTTTTGTAATTTTCTAATCGTTCCAAATTCTCATAAGTGGCATTAATCAAATTCTGTTTTTCTCGTTCTATCTCAGAGTATCCATTCACTCGAAACTCATCTGCTTCCATTTCCGCTTTCCGTAAGCGAGCCCGGGCTTTTTCGAGCTGCTCAATAGCTCCTCCGCGTAGTTCTTCTGAATTTCGAATAGTACTCAGAATCCTCTGTTTTCGATTATCTAATAAATCACTTAATGAAAGTAGATTATTTTCCCATTCATTTCACAACTTCACTTCCATGATCTCTTCCCGAACCAAACATGAATCTTTCGATTCATTTGGCTCTCACGCTCAGTTACTTATGTTATGAGCATTCCCATATCTTTTAATGTAATGAGCCTACCCTCTCTTCTCTGTTCGTATTCCAAGATATGGAAACTGATACAAGACCAGAATATTCAGAGGACTCTTCCGACCAGACAAAAAAAATCTGTAATTGTCAGCAAAGTTGTTTTTTTTTCTTCAAATCCAAAAAATTCTTCTTATTTTATACATAGGTCGTCGATTCAGCATTGGATAAAAAAAGGTCGAGACACCCATTTTTCCAGTAAATGGTTCAAATCATTTTATCGATATGAGTGTTCTATATCGGATAAATTGCCAACTATTCATTTTGAAACCATCTCCGTACTAACGTAGTGGTAGAAAGAGTACCATGTTGTGCCTGGACTTCAGGCGGTTTAGCTTTAACCATGTTAATGGTCCCACATTATTGGTTGATAGAGAATCAAAGTTGATTTACCAATGAGTCACGAAATGCTATGGTTCTTACATATGATTTCTTAATTTATTCAGAAGTAATTCGTCGAGATCGTGCACCTTTCTTCCCTATTTATAAATAAAAAAAAAGAAAGTGCAGCCGGTTGGATCCAGCCTATTCTTGAAATACACAACTCGCACACACTCCCTTTCCAAAAAAGATCAATACGCCAAGCACTACACTTAGATTTATTAGATTTGTTGCTAAAATATCGGTATTCAACCCGAAACTCCCGGCGGATGGCCAGTAACCCAAGGAAACGAAAGAATCGGTTCCATTTTTCATATGCTCTCCTCTTATAGATAGGACTAACAAAATCGAACAGAGTTCTTTTTGTATCACTTCGTCCCGTTTTTTTATTATTGATTTCTTTTTTTTTATTAATTGACTTATTTTAAATATGAATATATTCATTTCATTTGAAATCATTTTCAAATTTCAAAAATGGATTCTTTATTATTATTTTATTTCAATTGAAGTTCCCAATAAGATACTTATTAGGTCCCCGGTTTCATGTCAATTGCGAAATACCTGCAACGCTTCCTAAAAGTCAAAAGGGGTTTCCATTAAATTAAGGACGGGAAGTGAGAAAGCGAGTGGATCTACTAATTCCTCATCCTCAAATCAGACCTTCCCCGGAGTATTGTCTCAACGAAGAAGTGGAGTGAAGTTTTGATATAATTCGAAGAAGCAAGCGGTAAGTCGACGGCAATAAAATAAGAAAAGAAGTACGTATTTCCACGTTTATAGAATAGGATTAAACAAAAGGATTCGCAAATAAAAGCGCTAATGCCACGACCAGTCCGTAAATTGTTAAAGCTTCCATAAAAGCCAGACTAAGCAATAAAGTACCTCGTATTTTACCCTCTGCTTCTGGTTGTCTCGCGATACCTTCTACGGCTTGGCCCGCAGCAGTACCTTGACCAACTCCAGGTCCAATAGAAGCAAGCCCTACGGCCAATCCGGCAGCAATAACGGAAGCGGCAGAAATCAGTGGATTCATGGTAAGTTCCTCGCACCAAAATAAAGAAATGGTTAATGATACAATCAACCAATGAATTATTACTTATTATTCCATCACTAAGATCCACCCGGTCAAAGTAACTAAGAACTCCGAATTGAAGTGATGATATACTGAATCATCAGAACTACTTCGATATCTCGTTTTTAGTTCCTATCCATGGAGTCTTTGGAAATCCATACGGTTCTAGTTCTTC